TCGAGACTTACTAACTATCTTTGAACCTCCAAACAATGAGGAATTCTAGTCTCAATAGTCAACAATCCAAGGATTTGGAATCCAATTTTCCAGATTGGATACTAGAGAGGCTAGAATCCTTCAAGGATTTCTATTCCTCTTGATAGTTTGGGAGACACCAATAGGACCCGCTCATCTCTCGAATCAAAGGAAAATTTTCAGTGCTCCTTTGATTCGAGAGGACAAGCATAGAAATCGCCCGAATAGGGATTTCAGGTCCTATTGGTGAAAACAAGAAGTCGAAAGACTTCTTCCAGAAATGAACTCTGGACGCCTCGCGGAGGATTCGAACCCCCGTCCTCTGCAGGACTATATTTTGAGTCTAGTGTGCTTACCTTTATATCGAGGCAGGAGAACGTAGTAGAGTTACGTTCACCATTTCAATTCTACAGATATGTATATATGCTTGTCAACCGTGCTGAACTGAATTTTCCTTTTTTCTTTCCCAAACTTATCAAATATAAGACTTCATTCAGGTTTAAGGAAAGCCCCCGGACCTTTTTCATTACTCATCGTTTCTTCATGGAGTGGTAAGTTATTCCTTAGACACTGGGATGATCGAGGGTTCGACTGCCTCCTCGCCCACAATCAATCATCCCTAAAGAGGTGATCAATTCTCCCTTCTTACAGAGAATTTTATCACGATCTAACAAGCCCACGTCTCTCTCGCGAGCAAATCTTTGCTTCATTATCAGAATAATGATACCATAGGAAGAACAAAAAAAGAAGGGCATTTTTGTTTTCGCCTAGATACTTAAATGTAGTAGCAGGGGTTGTTACTGCACAACCCCAATTGTGCATCGTGCGGAAATACTTATATCTCCTCCGGAATAGACGAGTGATCATTTTCCTAGCAAGTGATTCTGGGTGCGAAAAGACAAATACAAGCTAGATAGGAGAATGTCAGGATCAATTCCCGAAGAAGATATAATTATTTCATTATAAGTTGCAGAAACAGACTAGTTGGGACAATAGAACCGGCTTTTAATACAAAAATCATTTGAAAAGGAATTTCGTGTCACAACTCGAAATGAGTCTAAAATAAGGTATTCTGTGTGATCCCGATAATGGGATCTATTAATATACCCGATAGGATTGATGCTAGTGCACGAATAATCATAGCTATTTCGATAGAACTTTTCGAAATTGAAGTTGATGAAGAAACTAAGGAATTTTGTATATAAATTGTGGATATGTCGCTTCTCTCATTCTTCCCAGTGAACATTAATTTAATGATTTTTAGATAATAATATATAGAAATGACACTTGTGACGAGCGCTATCGGAACTGATGGGTACGAACCAGCTTTCCATCCATGCCAAAAGAGATAGAGTTTACCAAAAAAACCGGATGGTGGAGGGATACCCCCTAGGGATGGTGAACGTAGAACTGGAGAGAATGTTAGAACAGGATCCTTCATGTATAATCCCGCATAATCCCTAATATTATCAGTTCCGGTTCGTAAACCAAATGAAGTGATACGAGCAAAAGTTCCTAGATTCATGAGTATATGAATGAACGTATAAGTTATCATACTTGCATAACCATTCTCGGGGTCTGCAGCAAGTATTCCAATCATAATATATCCAATTTGGCTTATAGAAGAATATGCTAGCATACGTTTCATGCTTATTTGAGTAACGGCAATTATATTTCCTAATATCATGCTAAGAGTAGCTAATACCCCTAAAGCGATATGCCATTCACCGGAGAAATATGGGAAAATAATAACGAAGAGTCGTGTAGACAAAGCTAGAGCTGCTACTTTAGAGGTAACAGAAAAAAAAGCAACGACTGGTGTAGGAGAGTTAGAGTCGAAAAGAAGATTTTCGATCTTCCCGCTCATTCAGAACCGTGCATGAAATTCTTAATTCACACGGCTCCTGGTTCATAAGAGATTTCTAACTAGTATTGCTCCTAGAACCTTCCTCGTGTATGTTTCAAATCCATTTTTCCTTGAATAATTCATAATCATTCAATATGAGTACTAATTGTTAACTTCTCGAGGAATCCTTCATCGTTTGTTTAGATTACCCACCAGTAGTTTCGTTTCGGATTCTTGCTTGTTTGTTCCT